CTTTTTCAAAATATCCTGAACAGTTTCTGTAGGTTGAGCACCCTTTTCAAGGAAATATAGAATAGCAGGAACATTTAAATAAGTTTGATTCTTTATTGGATCATAAAAACCCACTTTCCGAAGATCTCTTCCTTCTCTTCGGGATCGAACATCAATTGCAACGATTCGATAGACGGCTCATTGGGATAGATGTAGATGAATAATACCCCCCCTAGAAACGTATAGGAAGTTTTCTCCTCGTACGGCTCGAGAAAAAATGATTTAAAGTTTTATTTATGTTTATGTATAGAATTACAACGGCAAATGGATATATAAAATGATTAAATCAATATGATTAAGTTCTTTCTTCTTCTTCCTTCCTGAAAAAGAAAAAAACCATTCGTACTCATAACTCAAATTGGATAACTCTCAAATAGTTCAAAGGAAAATCTTTAGGCATTTCTTTTATTGAGTGGTCTTTAAACCCCTTCCTTTTTTCATTTGTTTCATTTCATTTTTTTTGATTTGTTTTTATTATGGTTCAGTTATTGAGACAATTGTAAAGGGTGTTTCCTTGTTCTGGGATCCTTTATCTTTTTTTTTGTTTTAAATCATTGGGTTTAGACATAACTTCGGTGATTCTTAATCCTCTCAAAATGGCAGCAACATACCCCTTTTGTGATTTTCTTTCTATCAAAGAATCATACAAACGGTTGATTCCTACGCAATACACTTTGTATCGAAAGAGTTTTATGAATTCCAAGAAATTTTCCTTTTGGGTTGGAAACTTGGAACCTTTTCGATTTCTATATCGAAGATATATTTACGAAGTTGTTCCAATTTATTGATTGGCATTAACCCTAGATCTTTGCACTTGAGAAATGAATCAATATTTTCTACTCGAGCTCCATCATGAACTATTTACATTACAACCCAACAAAAAAAGAGAGGGTATAGTGGAACAGAACAAACGATGTCGAGCCAAGAGCACCTCCATTCCTATAAAAAATGGTGGACGTAAGAATCCACAACGGATCATGTCTTTCAAGTCGCACGTTGCTTTCTACCACATCGTTTCAAACGAAGTTTTACCATAACATTTCTCTAATTTGGAGCCGGTATGGAATTGATTCTATTATGGAATCATGAATAATCATTGGTTCATCCGTTACATAGTAATCTATATTTTTTTCTTCTATATAAATAGATAGATATTTTTATGAAAAAGTTTTAGCAAGAATTAAACTTAACCCCCTATTTTTAACTCCATGCTTGATTAATAATAATTAAAAATATTAGAGATTAATAAAGAAATATTCTATTAAAAAAATAGAAATATCATAAAAAAAAAAACAAAAATAAGACGAATAAACGAGTTCTTTTTGAATATCTACATCTTCCTTTGACATTCTTATTTTTTATTTGAATATTATTTCAATAAAGTTTTACAGTACGACCCGCGTTTGATCCTCATAAAAGAGAAATATTTCTATTTCTTTTGGAATTGAATAATCATCGCTTAAAGCAGATAGATCGAAGAATAAAAAAACTGATGTAAAGGAAGATTTAAGTCATTATTCTTTCATTCTGATTTTTTCAATTAAATGAAAGAATAGGATAGTGGGTTTTCTTATCTATCAGATAGATAGAGCAACATTCACTCTTATAAACATTCTATGTTAAATATTTCAATTTGAAAATGGAAAAGATCCCCATTTTTTCACAAAAAAAAAACGATTGTCACTGAAATAGAGCGATAACAATATATACATATAAGTTATGCGTTTCCTCATTATATTCATTATATATAATTATAATATATTAATATATATTTTCGTATTTTATTTGATGTGAGATTCAGTAATCTTTCTATAATCAAAAAGTAAAATGAATAAAATGGATGAAGCACCCTTGTCTCAATCTTTACATAGATTTACAATTATTCATTAGAGCCAAAGATGAACTATTGAAAAATAAAGTTCAAATAAAATACATCGATTACATATGGAATTTGATTGTTTATTAATAAGATTCGGACAGACGTAGATATTGAACTTAATACTTTCCGCTGCTCATTAACTTTTACCTACTCCCCGAATTCGATAGGAATCATAAATCAAATAAAGGTCCTTTTTTTTCGAGACGCTGACTATCTTGTCTAGGTATAAAGCCAAACAAGTATAGATTAAATCCTTGCCCCCCCCCTTTTTCTTTTTTATTTTACCCTAGAGTCTTAGAGATTTAATCCCCTTAATTGAATTCAATTATAGCATCAAAAACCCCCTCTTGGTTAGAAAATAAGAGATCCCCAGAGAATTTATAATTGAACTATTTCATTTAAAGAATAGGGAATAAGAGATAGGAGATAGAATATAGGTTCTTTCGAATTTCGATACATTTTACATCGTTGAGAATTCAATACGGAACGTAAGTTTTTTCTAAATAACTAACTTCTTTCAATATGAATATGAAGAGAATAAACATGTGATGAAAAGCCCAACCAACTTTTTTATTGAATTCA